ACCTTTGATTAAATTAATTAACATCTTTTTTTTTTTAATTGACCTCCTCTCCTCTTTTATTTAATCCAAAGGAGGTCAAATTAAGATTACTCTTCAATTATTTAAGTGTAATTTTCGGACTAACCTAACCAAGACTGGAATCACGCTCTGTAGGATTTGAACCTACGACATCGGGTTTTGGAGACCCACGTTCTACCGAACTGAACTAAGAGCGCTTTCTTATCTTCTTATCATTATCACACTAGCTAAAACTAAAAAAAAAGAAGAGGATTTTTTTTCTAACCCGAATACATCTTGTATGCATAAGACTATCATATAGAATATGATAGAATAAAATAAAGATTATGTATGCCTGATTTTAATCGATTTCAATGAATCCCTCGTTACTGCTCAGACGAGAAGTAATAGGTAGGGATGACAGGATTTGAACCCGTGACATTTTGTACCCAAAACAAACGCGCTACCAAGCTGCGCTACATCCCTTTCAATTGGTCTACAGTGTCATTTTATAGAATCCCTGTCTTGTTTTCAAAATCCTTATTTTTTCCATTGATATATCCAAGTTATCTTGACATTTTTTTTTATTCTCATGTAACATATAATAATAATAGAAGGCTTATATACACATGAATCTGAAACCCATCGTAAAAAATAACTAAAAAAAAGGAATATTTTTTTGGAATGCTCAGTCGGAAGGGACGTCTTTTTCGGTTTTAAGAAAAGGAAAATCTTATCTACCGAATCATTGTAAATTTCAATTGGAATTAGGAATTCCGTGTACAAATACAAGCGGTCCTTAACTACTTACATATATATATTATATCGGATCATATATGGATTACCATTAGGCATTACAATAAATAATACAATAAATAAAAAGAAGGAGGATTTAAAATGCGAGATCTAAAAACATATCTTTCCGTGGCACCGGTACTAAGTACTCTATGGTTTGGGGCTTTAGCAGGTCTTTTGATAGAGATCAATCGTTTATTTCCGGATGCGTTGACATTCCCTTTTTTCTCATTCTAGTTCTTGACATGGGAAGGGGTGAAGAAGATTAGAGATAGAATCAAAAGATTTGTGACTAATCCCTCCCCCTCTTTTTTTTTTTTTTTTTAGATAAAATAGAATTCAATACAATATAATAAGTAGAAGTATAATAAAGAAAGGAGGAAAGAGAAATAAAAAAGTAGATTCAACCTCGGCAAAATTCGGGTTTAGTCTCCAATTCCATTTAGAAATAATATTGTGAGAACAGAAATGTGTCTAGGGCAAGAAGATCATACAAGATCTTTTAATGAAATACTGTACATTGAATCGAATTCGATTCAAAATATACCTAAATATTAGTTTGTTGTTTTACTTCTTATTTTTTTTATTTCTTTTTTCGGGGAAAGTAGAAGAGTTGGTTGAATCAAAAACGCAAAGGAGGTTCATGGCCAAGGGTAAAGATGTCCGAGTAACGGTTATTTTAGAATGTACCAACTGTGTTCGAAACGGTCTTAATAAGGAATCAAGGGGTCTTTCCAGATATATTACTCAAAAGAATCGACACAATACGCCTAGTCGATTGGAATTGAGAAAATTCTGTCCCTATTGTTACAAACATACGATTCACGGGGAGATAAAGAAATAACTCGAATCAAGTGCCTGTGTGTCACTCTTACAAGGAACACGAAAAGGACATATTCTATATATACCATATTATTCTATTTCTATATATTCGAGTTAACATAATTTAACTAACTAAAAAAAAAAAAAGCCAAATCAAATCCTATATTTTGAATTCAAAATCTTTTTGGATCAGATTGAAATAGGATTTTGGGAATAAGGAATAAACAAACCATGGAAAAATCCAAGCGACTCCTTCTTAAATCCAAGCGATCTTTTCGTAGGCGTTTGCCCCCGATCCAATCGGGGGATCGAATTGATTATAGAAACATGAGTTTAATTAGTCGATTTATTAGTGAACAAGGAAAAATATTATCTAGACGGGTAAATAGATTAACCTTAAAACAACAACGATTAATTACTATTGCTATAAAACAAGCTCGTATTTTATCTTTGTTACCTTTTCTTAATAATGAGAAACAATTTGAAAGAAGCGAGTCGACCTCCGGAGCTACTGGTCTTAGAACCCTAAATAAATAAAAAAAAAAGTAGTCCTCAATTGAACCCAAATTCAAATCCGAACTCAAACACAGATTGATATTTTGTTCGAAAAATTGTAAGAAAAAAAATTGGGGAAGAAGAAGAAATCTTTTTTTATTGGATATTGGACATATTCGCTCATTTAATTTTGAGCGACTTTATCATATTCTCTTTATCATACTAATTTCTACTCTACCTTCCCGGAGTTCATTCTCCAGCGAACTCCATTTAAAATATTCTGACGAATTCCTTACAATTTCCTTTTTTATTTTATGATCTCATTAGAAATCATATAAAGACAATTCCTATTTAATATAGCTATTTGTGCAAGTATTTTACGATTAAGAAGCAACTGTCTCTTGTACAGATTGTGTATTAATCTACTATAACTATAGAATACTCTATTCTCGCGAATTACTGCATTTATCCGAGTGATCCACAAACGACGAAAATCTCTCTTTTTCCTATCTCTATCTCGATGAGACGAAACCAAAGATCTTATTTTCTGTTGAATAATTGTTCGAGTAAGTCTTGAACGAGCCCCCCCAAAGCTTGATGCAAATAAACGAATTTTTGTTCTACGTCTCCGAGCTATATATCCTCGTCTAATTCTAGTCATTGAATAAATGAAACTTTCATGAATAACTAATTGATTTCCTTTCTTTCAGTTATTCTTTTCCTAGTTTATTAATAACAAAACGGATTCTTCCAATGTATAAAATAGAAATTCCAATGGCTTTTGCTACTATAACCTTCCCAACCACAATTTGTCTTTTTTTATAGGCATTTCACCTCGAAACGAGTATTGATACTAGGTATCAAAAAACAGAAAAAAGTAATAAATAGAAATGAATAATGAAATAGTGGATTCCATCGTTTCTATGGTTATGTCTTAAACGGTGAGGTCCTCTCTATACACCGGAGTCCCTTATTTCATTTAATCAATGCTATTAGCAACTTGCACAGTTCAAATTCTTTGGCTCTACCTCTAGTAATAGGTCTTTCACAACGAGATCTACCTATACAGTAACGGTATTTAATTATGAAGATTGGCTGGGTAGTTGACCCTCTTAGTCCGTTTTTGCAAGAGTATAGGCATAAGATTTCGGCTTTGAAAATAGGATTTCCCCGCTTAATGGATAACTATTTGTTACCAATGAGGAATGTTTTCTCATCGGAAACCATAAATTTCATATACAATAGAAAAGAATTGAATAGATCTTTTTTTTTAGTTTTCGATATATAGATATAGATAGTGAATGGCCTTCTTCCTTCCCTTTTATACTATTGACTAGTACTGATCATTGATACTGGAAAATTTCTTTCCCTTTTTTCTCCCAATGGTGATCTGAACGAGTCGCACATACACCCTAGTACATGTTCCTCGACGCTGAGGACATCCCCCAAGAGCGGGGGATTTCGTAACATTTCTGATTGGCTGTCTTGTGTTTCTAATAAGTTGTTTAATAGTTGGCATGTTGAATCGTATACATAATAAATGGGCTGGTTTAGATCGATCCTAACCGGATGATTATGAATTACTTCTCTATTTAATAGATGAATAGAATATTAGTAAACCCGTTCATAAGTAAGAAGATAAAATCTCAAATCGTCGATTTTCGTCAACTTAATGCTATTTTTTTTTTATTCACTCGCTACAAGATCAACAATTCCATGAGCTTGGGCTTCTGTTGCTGACATAAAAACATCCCTTTCCATATCTTCGGATACAACCCATAAGGGTTTGCCCGTTCTTTGTACATAAACTCTTGTGATGGTTTCGCGCAGTTTCAGTAGTTCTTCTGCTTCCAGGATAAATTCTCCCGTTTGCGCCTCATAAAAAGAACTCGCAGGTTGATGTATCATTACCCTGATAATATAACAAATGGTTCCTCTATCTCGCATGATGAGGTGAGGAGAAGAGATAAAGAATAATAAAAAAAGAAAGATAGAATTGAGCAACCGTACAGGCATCCTTTGCGCATTGCATACGGCTATCCAATGGAATTCACTTTACCTTCCATTTCCATCGAAGAAAGAGAAAAAAATATAGATATAGGGTTTATCCGATTCAGATCGGCAAATGATCCAATTACCATCCTTCCTTTCGGAGCAGTTAAAAAATACTATGATGGCTCCGTTGCTTTTTATATATTTCTCTCGTCTGTGATTCAGCAATCCCAAAGTTTCTTTTTTTTTTTTCGTACTCTTTCATAACAATAACATAAATATTGTTAAAGGTTTTCTGTTGTGAAAACAAAAAAGTTTGTGACGCTGAAATGGTAATGGTCACCGATAAATAAGAAAAAATCGAGAATACCCTTTATTTTATACTAATTTCATACTACTCTTTCGATATATAATCTAATGTTTTGAAAAAAAAATTTCTCATATCGAATTCGAAGTGCCATGCTATTATTACTTAATATTCCTATTTCATATGGCGAAGGCATAGTCTTTTTTTTTTTTGTTCTTAAAAAACTCATTGGCGCCAAGCGTGAGGGAATGCTAGACGTTTGGTAATCTCTCCGCCGACCAGGATAAAAGATCCCATTGAAGCGGCTAATCCCATGCATATTGTATGCACATCGGGTTGCACAAATTGCATAGTATCATAAATAGCTACTCCGGGGATTACCCATCCGCCAGGAGAGTTTATAAACAAATACAGATCCTTGTTATCATTCTCTATACTGAGATATACCATAAGACCAATAAGTTGATTCGAAATCTCGCTATCAACCTCTTGGCCTAAAAAAAGTAATCTTTCTCGATAAAGTCGGTTGATTAGGATAAAATTTGTATCCCTTAAGAGCCGTACATGCACCTTTTGATGCATACGGTTCAAC